CTTCTCCCCCCCATCCCGCCGCCCGTTGGTACTAGTATAGTAGGATTGACCTGCAATACAGAACCTACAGGTGTAACCTTTTGTTCAATACTAAAATCGACAATTAATTAAAGTATCTGAGGCTGGATCAATCGAGGATACACGACAGAAGGAATTGTTCTATCTCCAAACTTTACCTTCACCAAGCGTAGGTTTTTTTTTTTCAATAATTTGGTTCTTTCTATTCCGAACCGCGTATTTTTCTCGTAAGACTGAGGTGAGGGCTAAAAAAAACAAGAAAACAGAATCAAATCACACCATCCCTGTAATAGGTAAATGCCTTTTTTTCTCCTAAAGTTGTCGGAATTATTCGTAATAAAATATTGGCTACAATTGAAGAGGTCTTATCAATAAAATTTCCATTTATACTAGATCTAGGCATAATTAACAATCCATTCTATAATTCTTCTCATTACCCCCCGCCTCGGGGAAAATAATCCCACAAACATAAGGAATTGTAGTACAAAATAACATAAAAAAAAGAGGTCTTATTCTTTCTTGAATTTTTAATAGATATATGGGGTAGTTGATGAGATTAAGTTGTTGTTGATAAATTAGATTTGAAAGGAATTTTTGATTCCTATGGAATCATTGATCATTCGTACTTGTACTGTCATAATATGAATGACTCGCTATTCACTCGGTTTCTAATCAATAATAAGATTATGTAGGAGAGATGGCCGAGCGGCTCAAGGCGTAGCATTGGAACTGCTATGTAGGCTTTTGTTTACCGAGGGTTCGAATCCCTCTCTTTCCGTTTCTGTTAATGAATCAGCGTTACTTACCACAATGTATCAAATAAAATAACAATTGATACCTTTATTCCAACAGCTTTATTTGATAGAGATTCTCTATTCCTACATTCCATTACGTTGTTTGGTATGGTACGTAAAATACAAATATCGTGGAAAGAACAAAGCGGAAAGAGCAAAAAGGGAAAAAATCCTAACCGCCGACCCATTTGCGATACGCGAATTAAAAAAAAAATAAGGATCAAGGCCCTTAGATCTATTTACTTCGGCGAAAGGAGTGACATAGACATAATTGTCTGAACCTTTTTTTTTTTATTTTTATTAGGTTCAAGTCTGACGGGAATAATATTCTACGACTAACAACTCATTTATTTTTAAACCGATCCATTTACTATCTATTATTTGATTTACTAATCCTTTATATTGGAATGGGTCAACAGTTAAATGGTTTGGCAATTCCTCCCGGTGGGGGGATGAAGCAATAAAATTTTGAATTAGAGCTTTTGATCTTTGTTTATTCTTTGTAGTAATAATATCTCGGGGTTTGCAACGATAGCTTGGTATATCCACTATACCACCATTAACTAAAATATGTCTATGGTTAACTAATTGCCGGGCTCCAGGAATGGTCGAAGCCATACCCAATCGAAAAAGTATGTTATCTAAACGCATCTCAAGTAGTTGTAGTAAAATCTGACCCGTCGATCCTTTGGCTTTTCCAGCGATATGTACATATTTAAGTAATTGTCGCTCTGTCAGACCATAATGAAAACGCAATTTTTGTTTTTCTTCTAGACGAATACGATATTGTGATCTTTTCCCAGAACGCAATTGATTTTTAAGATCACTTCCGGATCTGGGTCTTTTACTAGTTAATCCTGGTAACGCCCCTAGGCGGCGTATTTTTTTGAAACGAGGTCCTCGGTAACGAGACATAAAGACTCCCTTTTTATTTTATTGAAATTTCATTTTACAGAAAATAAATAGAAATTAAGACTGAACTAAAGGATAAACAAAGCAAAGCGAGATTTACTGAAGTATTTTAAAGTAGAATGAAATGAATTGTATTGATATCCGGATTTTTTGTATATATAGGAAGTTAAGGTTCTGTTTTATGATTTGTTCTGTCTAGATCTAATAGATCTAATCAATTTTTTGATTCTTTTTATTCTATAGTTATTTTTTATTCATAGTTACAAGTTAACACGACATAATAGATTGGTGACCCCGCATTGAAAAAAAAAAGATAGGAGAGATTCTCAATCCTAGAAAAAATCTATAGAAAAAAAAGCCGGCTATCGGAATCGAACCGATGACCATCGCATTACAAATGCGATGCTCTAACCTCTGAGCTAAGCGGGCTCACATAAGAGAAATAGAAATAATGTATAGGAATTCAGGAAACTCTCCTATCTTTTTAGCTATTAGCTATGAATTTCCCATGAATTTCATAGGAAATATGGAATTCGAAATTCTATAGTTCTAGTTAGAAATAAAATAACTATATATTACATATTCCATAACTAGAATATGAATTCCATTCTAATAAATTCTAATAATAGAAATATATGGTATATAAATATATGACTAATTCTAATTTTCGTTCTATCATTATATAGAATATATATTATATAATTCTATTTAGTTTACATAGTTAGAATTTCTATTTTTTTATATTATTTTATAATAATACTATTGATATTATCAAATATCAATGAAATTTTTCTGATCAAATAAAAATTTCATTATTTCTTAGAGAATTTATAGCAAATTTTGTTAATTATATTTATTATAGTTATAGCGGATTGGTCCTAAAAATAAGATTAAGGATAAAGATACAACCAAAACGGTAATGAAAGATTCCTCTGATTTCATTCGGAAAAGGAATAGATAGGACAAAAAAAACAAGAATGAATATCGACCGTTCCAGTATTCCAAATCGCGTTGGAAAAAAGAAAGGCACGAGAGACGTATATATTATGTGGGATATATCTATCTATATTGAATTGCAGGTACATCAATGATAGAATCATTTCTGATTTAACCAAATATTGTTCATACAATAGAGAAGAGATGAAATGAAAGAGGATGTCCAAAAAAGAACATAGCAGCATACACTTTTTCGATATGGGAATCATTATATAATGAATTCAACAGTACAAGATAAATGAAAGAAAATGAAAGAAGGGGATAGTATTAGAACTAGGTCCTTGTCTAAGAGGGGATATGGCGAAATTGGTAGACGCTACGGACTTGATTGAATTGAGCCTTAGTATGGAAACCTGCTAAGTGGTAACTTCCAAATTCAGAGAAACCCTGGAAAAAGAAGGGGGCAATCCTGAGCCAAATCTTTATTTTGAGAAAACAAAAACTAGAATAAAAAAGGATAGGTGCAGAGACTCAATGGAAGCTGTTCTAACGAATGGAGTTGACTACGTTGTGTTGGTAGCCGGAATCCTTCTATCGAAATGAAAGATAAGGATATACCTAATTCGTATACATATTACCATATCAAATGATTAATCATGACCCAAATCCATTATATATATATGCAAAATGGGGGAGATCTATTCCAATCGAGAAGAATCGAATATTCGGCGATCAAATCTATTCTATCATTCCGGGGTTTGATAGATCTTTTTAAAAACGGATTAATAGGAAGAGAATAAAGAGAGAGTCCCATTCTACATGTCAATAACGACAACAATGAAATTTATAGTAAAAGGAAAATCCGTCGACTTTAGAAATCGTGAGGGTTCAAGTCCCTCTATCCCCAATAAAAAGTCCATTTTACTTCCTAACTATTTCTATTATTCTATTTTTTTTGAATGAAGATCTAAAACTAAGAAATTTCGGGGACTATGCCAAAGCCAAACTTTTTAATACTTTGGCAGTCTCTTTAATTTCCATAGATCCAAGTACTCCATTAGGATGATGCGCGGGAAATAGTCGGGATAGCTCAGTTGGTAGAGCAGAGGACTGAAAATCCTCGTGTCACCAGTTCAAATCTGGTTCCTGACACGTGAATAATGTATCGAATAGATATTCATACCTCATACAAATTAATTGAAACGGGTCGGGATACATATTCGTTAATAGTCTAGAGCGCGATACATATTTATTCATCTAGATGAATAAATTTATAGATATCCCCATTTTTAGGTATGGGTCAAAAACATATGTATGGTAAAGAACAAAATGATATTATGCTCTCCTTTCTTTCTTTTTTCTTTTTTGTTTCTTGTTTTTTCAGACTGGGTTTTCTCTCACTAAACTAAAAATGTGAAGTCTTCATATATCAATAGAAAAAAACTAAGTTTGTTAAAATAAAAAACTTACATTACAAGTTTATAGGAGTTGTGAAGGGTAGGAATAGACAAAATGCATTTCATACACAGTACAAAAAAATACGTTCTCTTTTCATTTTGTATTTTTTTTTTCATATTTATTCTATTTCTTCACTCTTGCTTACGTTACTTTTCCGGATCCATCTAAGTTATGTGCGCGGTACAAAGTGCATGTTACAGAACTTTTTTGATTCATCCTATTGTTTCTGCTCAGACGAAATAGATATATCCCCATTCCCCATTGGGAGAATATCAATGAAACCCTTTTTAGCCCTTCCCTAATACGAATTTTCTTATCATTCAATGAGCATCTTGAATTTCATAGAAATTGGGGGTAATATAGTCCTTACGTAAGGGCCAGCCTATCCAACTTTCGGGCATCAAGATACGTTTAAGGCGTGGATGATTATCATAAAGGATTCCCAACATATCATAAGATTCACGTTCTTGAAAATCCGCACTTCTCCAAATCCAAAAAACTGACGGGATTCTAGGATTACTCCTTGGGGCAAATACTTTTATACATACCTCTTCCGGTTTGTCTATACCATACTGGATTTTCGTAAGATGATACACACTAGCTAACAATCCGCCTGGTGCTACATCATAGGCACACTGGGAGCGTAAATAATTATAACCATATACATATGAAATGACAGCAATGGAGTCCCAATCCTCGGTTTTTATTTGTAAAATCTCTATTCCTCGGCAATCGAAGCCCAAAGATCTATGAATTAGTTCATGCTTGACTAGCCAATCGGATAAACGAATCTGCATCTTCTTGATTTCTCCCAGATTTGTATGAGTATTTTACATTTCCAATGAATTTTTCAAAGGTTTACTCACTCTTTTTCTTATTTTG